GCTAGCCAGTCTTTCATTTCTTCCTAAAGAGAGTCCATTGCCCGTTCTGCCGATCTTTCTTTCCTGGGTGGGACTAATCGGTATACCTTCCCTGTGCTTCCAGCTTCCTAAGTGAGTTTGCTTCTCTCTCCTAGGATCCATCTCTCTTCTAGTCTAGCTTCCGCTTACACTGATTCTTCCACTCCCATATGGGCAAGAGCTCCTTCTCTTTTTGCCAAAGACTCGCCTTTCTTCTTTTCTGGCGGGATATTCAGACGGGGACTGAGATGAATAGCTCATCCTATAGTGAGCTGCTGAAAGACGTGCAGTTAGCCAACGCGAGTCATCAGTATGCAGGGAAGAGGGTAGGTTAGCATATATAAAGGACGTGAGATTGAAGCAAGAATAAAAACCTTCCCCTTCCTATGCAAGCCTTCTTAGCTAATGGAGACAGAACCTTAATCGAATGGCCAAGCTAAGAAGAATCGAATCATCGCCCGAGAGAAAGGGCCTTAATCTTATCTTATCTTAATTAGGGCTTTCTTTCCCTAGCTTGGTTATGGGGCAGTGACCGAGTGACCCAAAGTGTATCTAGTAATTATGGGGTTTGGGGTGTTCCCATTGGGCTTTTGATGGAAAAGGAATAGAAGAAATCTCTCTTCGATCCGATGAGCGAAGGGATCCGGATCGGTGAATGACCTGTTTTTCATTCATAATTGGGTGATTCTCCAATGTAGTTTTTCGACGAATGGCTAGTATTTCCTTCCTATTTAGTGATTCACTGATCTCTTTTACTGATGAGATCAAGTTCCGAGTTCTGAGTCTTCTGAGCTACCAGTCTCTACTGGTGGGTCTCTCTCTCAGGATGTGCTTCCAAACCCCTCTATCTCCTCTCGTTAGGCCTCGTTCACCAATGTCAACAAGAGTGGTACTCTTTAGGCCGGGTGGATGGGAGTGATTCAAAGAGACTTCGGGATAGTATCGAAGACCGGGGTCTCATTCAGTACTTGGGGTATGACCTTCCTCGTAACATTCGTCCTCAGCAATCAACGCAAGAGCGCACCGGCTCAAGATCTCTATTCAATTTTGATTCCCACCAAAGAAGCAGAGGTCCCAAACTAACATTGTGACTGCTAGCATTTTTTAGTTTATCGCAGCAGGAGCCCTCCACTTCTCATTCCATTTATAGCACAAAGCCAACAAGCTGAGCTTCCAAGATCTCGTAGTGATCACCTCAGTCCACTACCTTTTTTTTAACTCCACCCGAGACGCTCAAAGCTTTCAAGTGAAGGGTATACCCCCCGTGGAAAAGAGATCAGCTCCTCAAAAAGACCAATTTCGAGCACAAGTAGGCGGAACGAAAGATTGATCTGCTCGATCAGAGGGAGATCAGGTTTGCACCTCCACCCACTTATGGGAACCGAACTCTTTCACGCACTTAGAATAGAAAGTTAGCACATTTCTAAAGGTTTGCCTCGGTCTAGCCGTGTTGCGGATCAGCTAGCACGCTTTGGTTCTCCTGTTAGTGGAAAGCTTGAACCCTAGTCTCTCTCCTTAGAGGCATCCTTCTACATCTTATTACATCTTCTTTCTCTCGTTGGTTAGGGGATTTAGGATATAGGATAGTTGGGTCCTAGTCATCCTCTGGGAAAGGAACTACAACCTCAGCCCGTTCCCTTGTTTAAAAGCTAGCTTCTGCTTTCTATTTTGATGGCTCAGCTGAGGCCTCAGATTCGGCTTTCTCTTATGCTGATTAAGCTTCCTCCGAACCAACAATTGCAACTTAAGCTGCTAGCCTAGCTCTTGGCCTGAGCCCACTCACCCCCCTTGAATAGTGGTGGGTAAAACAACCAACTCGTTAAACTGACCTATGTCACCATTGAAGAACTGGAAAACCCACATTGAAAAGGCAGGACTCCTGTCATATACGATGCAAACCTAGCGTTTACCTCGCTATGCCGCCCTTCTTCTCTTGTTTCAGCATCTCTTTCGGTTGATTGTCCAGTTGCGGATTTTCCAGTTAAAGCTGCTGATGCCCTATCCTCCTGACCCAGGGGTTTGGAAAAACAAGCATACTTGTTTTTTCCTTCCCCACCCCCTCCGAATCTAGGACAGTGAAAAAATGAGTCTTCCGAGCCCCCTATGTTGTAGTGGTTGGGGCTGCTTCCCCTTCATCCAATACCGGCTGCTCTTATTCTCATCGAGATTACCATGTCATGAACTGGATTTGAACCAGCACCTCTGGGATTTGCCCAGCGAACTTCCTTTATTCTGATTGTGACTTTCTTTGTTTACCTGGTTCTCCACGAATAGATACGTCCGGGGTCGATCGAAAAAGATCAACGAGGGCTCTTTTTGAATGAATCCTGCCTTCCTACCCCACTCAATCGTTTACACCGATGTATCGTACTCGCTCTCCTTCCCCCTGGTTCTCCCCCAAAGCGTTCTTATCCCTTAAACATCATGCGCTTTCCAATTCCAATAGATTCTAAAATTGCGAGGGGTGCCCTCCCTCCTCCTC